CGTAGGTGTTCTACACAATTTTCTGCAAGGTAACTATCTCGGTTTCATATAGAAATTTCTATTTATATAGAATCTTTGAAAAAGACCTTCTCTCATAAGAAAGAAAAGGCTTACTATCTTTGGGATCTGATGCTACACCGCTGCTCAATACTTTAGGGGGTCGACTCCATTACATAAGTGGATTCCTAGCTTTTGTCTCATATTATGACATTAAGTAAGCAGTTCTTATTGTATCGGCAAAAATTTCGCTAATTGATCTTTACGGTGCTTCCTCTATCAATTAGATCCTTTATCCATAGAATAAAGTATCTAGGCATATTTCTTTTTTCATATTTCGATTTCTATGAAGTTTATTTCTTTGCTACAGCTGATAAAAATCGTTGTTTTGGACGATGCCATATGTAGAAAGCCTATTTTTTTTTTATTTTTTTTACTAGTAGATTACTAGTAGATTTTGCTCTTTCTTTCCTTTTTCTTTCTATAGTGTAGATAGTCGCACGTAATGACAGATTACGGCCATATTATTAAAAGCTTGTGGTAAGAAAGGGTTTCGTTCTAATGCCCGAAAATAATATTCCAAAGCTTTTGTGTGTTCTCCATTACTTGTGTGAATAAGGCCTATATTATAGAGTATATAACTTCTATCATAGGGATCGATTTCTAGTCGCATAGCTTCATAATAATTCTGTAAAGCTTCCGCATAATTTCCTTCGGATTGAGCAGACATCCGTTACGGTCGTTATTCGATTCAAAGAATCTCCGTTCCAGAACCGTACGTGAGGTTTTCATCTCATACGGCTCCTCCCTTATGTGCATAATAAGCCTAATACATAGAATCAAAAAGGAGTGAAATATTCTCATTATGAACTGAGCGGGGCTAGTGTTTTTACAAGAAATCTCTAGCCAACCTTCCTGCAAAAGATCGTTTCTTAACATCCAAGATGTTGGTACTAGATAAAAATATAAAAATGTTACGTTAACTCCAACAATTTCTTTGTCCTCAACATCCCTTAATTTCTAGGAATTAGTCACTTCAACAGTCTTCGATGGTTATATGGGTATCCAAAGCACGAATGAGATGGATATTTGTTGTCCCAACCATTCTTCTTAGTCCCGATCCCAATAAGGAAAAGGGGAAATTTAGAGCAAAGTTTTCGTGTTGTTGATTCCTAAGCGTAGTGCTTCTTCCTCTATGCCGCCTAGTGGTACTAGTGGAGCAGTATTAACCTGCAATACATAACCCATAGCCATAGGTGTAACCTTTTCGCTCAATGCTAGAATCGACAATTGAAACATCTGAGGCTGCATTAATCGGGGATACACGACAGAAGGAATGTTTTTTTAGAAACTTCACCTTCAATAAACGTAGAGTTTTTTTTCAAATCTTTCTATCCCGGCTAATGTGTCTTTCTCCTAAAACTCGACGCGGTAAATAAAAGAAATCAAATCACACCATCTCTGTAATAAGTAAATGCCTCTTTTTCTCCTGAAGTTGTCGGAATTATTCGTAATAAGATATTGGCTACAATTGTAAAGGTCTTATCAATCAAATTTCCAGTTATCCGGGATCTAGGCATAGGTAGCAATCCATTTTTAAATTTCTTTTAATTACCTCTCGTTAGAAAACGATCCTACAAAAAAAGTAATTATACAGTACGAAATAACATAAAAACAGACTTAACTCATAAAAAAAGATAGACCGCGTGTTCGAGTCGTTCCAATCCCGTTATTTTAGCCGGTATAGATATCAGAAAAAGACGGGAACGTCATCTTCGCAAACAGCAAACATAAATAGATATATATCTTTATTGTTTATTGTTTTTAAGAAAAAGTTTTTCACAAAAAAAAAATTTCTTTATCCCCCTAGCCCCGAAGGAAAAGTCTTTCTTTGATTAAATGATTTAAAGTTTTCTATTTTTTATAGTTTATAGTTAGAATTAATTGTACGTACCGTACCTATCCAACATCTAATCTAATATATATGATACTAAATTCTATATGATAATAAATACAGTTGGAATAATTACATCAATAGTTGCAGTGACAGTTATCTTCATTCTCAAATCGGGATTGACTCGCGATTCACTCGCTTTCGGGGCCATAATCATTATCCTAATCATTATGTAGGAGAGATGGCCGAGTGGTTGAAGGCGTAGCATTGGAACTGCTATGTAGGCTTTTGTTTACCGAGGGTTCGAATCCCTCTCTTTCCGCACCTTCACCTAATTTATCAATGTTACTGAAATGCTATTGACCGCAATATATCAAATCACCTAACAATGGATACCCTTATTCCAAGAGTTCTATCTTTCTTTGATATGGATTCTCTATTCCTAATTTCTGTGGAACAGAAAATACGAGTGGACAAGGAATGAAAATGCCCCTATCATTCTAGGATATATCAATGGGATAAAAATCCCCCAAGAAAACCCATACCTTTTGTCTCTTTACTTAGGTGACAGGGGACAAAATTGTTCGAACCCTTGTTATTTTAGTTAGGTTTAAGTCTGACGAGAATAATATTCTACAACTAACAATTCATTTATTTTCAAGCCAATCCATTTACTATCTATTATGTGATTGACCAATCCTTTATATTGGAATGGGTGAAGAGTCAAATGTTTTGGCAATTCCTCCTGGGGGAATGAATCAAGAGAATTTTGAATCATAACTCTAGATTTTTGTTCATCCTTCGCTGTAATAATATCGCGGGGTTTGCAGCGATAACTTGGTATATCTACTATACGATCATTAACTAAAATATGTCTATGGTTAACTAATTGGCGGGCTCGAGGAATAGTTGACGCCATACCTAATCGAAAAAGGATGTTATCCAAACGCATTTCAAGTAATTGTAGTAAAACCTGACCTGTTGACCCTTTGGCTTTTGCGGCGATACGAACGTATTTAAGCAATTGTCGTTCTGTAAGACCATAATGAAAACGCAATTTTTGTTTTTCTTCTAAACGAATACGATATTGAGATTTTTTACCGGCGCGCGATTGATTTCTAAGATCGCTCCCGGCTCTAGGCCTTTTACTAGTTAGTCCCGGTAAAGCCCCCAGACGGCGTATTTTTTTGAAACGAGGCCCTCGGTAACGTGACATAAAGACTCCTTATTTTCTTTATTTTATTGAAATTTCATAAACCTAAATTAAAACTGAACTAAAGGATAAATATGATAAATGAGGCAAAATCTACTGAAGTATTATACTACAAAAAATACTGATATACTACAAATGAGATGGATTCTATCAATATCCGGACCTTATTGTATATATACAAAGTATACACAAAGAATGTATATAGAATAAAAAAAAAAAAATAGAAAAAAAAAAAAGCCAGCTATCGGAATCGAACCGATGACCATCGCATTACAAATGCGATGCTCTAACCTCTGAGCTAAGCGGGCTCACATAACAGAAATTGTACATGCACAGGAATTTAGTAAACTACTGGAACCTTAGCTATTCACTTTTCATTCGTAGTAATTAATAATTAAATTAAATGAATATAGAAAAATGAACTGAATATATAAAAAAAAAAGAAAAGAATTGACCGTTCGAGTATTCAAAATTGCACAATAAAAATGATTCGAAGAAAAACATATAGAATAAATGTGGTATATATGCATCTATATTGAATTATTGAATTGCGGATACAGAAATGATAGAATGATTTCTGATTAGACCAAATTAGGGGTCCAAAATAGATATGAAAGAGGCTAGACAAGAAATCAAATAAAATATTAAAATAAGAGGAAACACTATTCTAGGAATATAGGAATATAGGAATCGGTATCTAATGACTTTAACAGTTCCAGTAGAATAGAATAGAAATGAAAGAAAAAAGGGAATGACATAATAACATAATAATAAGATTTGAATCTCAAAACACAAAACAAAGAGGGGATATGGCGAAATTGGTAGACGCTACGGACTTAATTGAATTGAGCCTTAGTATGGAAACTTACTAAGTGATAACTTTCAAATTCAGAGAAACCCCGGAAAAAAAAGGGGCAATCCTGAGCCAAATCCTATTTTTCGAAAACAAACAAAGGTTCATAAAGACAGAATAAGAATACAAAAGGATAGGTGCAGAGACTCAATGGAAGTTGTTCTAACAAATAGAGTTGACTGCGTTGCATTAGTCAAGTACAAGTAAGGGAATCCTTCTGCTAAAGTTAAAATTCCAGAAAAAAAGAAAGGTAAAGTAAAGTATAACCCTATATACATAATACATAGGCATACGTACTGAAATACTATCTCAAATGATTAATGACAACCGACCCAAATCTGTATTTTTTTCTATGTTATATGAAAAATGAAATAATTAATAATTCAAATATCAAATAATAATAAAAAAAAAAACATTGCTTTGATTTGAATCGATTCCAAGTTGACGAAAGGATCGAATATTCATTGATCAGATCATTCACCCCAGAATCTGCTGATTAATTGGACGAGAGTAAAGATAGAGTCCCATTCTACATGTCAATATCGACAACAAAGAAATTTATAGTAAAAGGAAAATCCGTCGACTTTAGAAATCGTGAGGGTTCAAGTCCCTCTATCCCCAAAAAGGGGCCCACCCGACTCCCTAATTGTTTATCTTATTCTCTCTTTTCGTTAACGATTCAAAATTCGTTATCTTTCTCATTTATTTTTCTCATTTATTCGAGTTTTTCACAAATGTATCCGGGCTGCATTTTTTCTTTTCATTTCTTTTCACAAGTTTTGTGATAGATAGGATAGACATCCAAACGAACTTCTTTGAGTAAAACAAGGAATCCCTTTTAAAATAAAATTGGAATGATTAACAATGATAAGACTTTAGAATAGCTTTAGAATATCTTTTTTTTTTTATTGACTTTTATTGACATAGACTCAAGTCATTTACTAAAATTAGAAAGAAGGCGCGTCGGAAATGGTCGGGATAGCTCAGCAGGTAGAGCAGAGGACTGAAAATCCTCGTGTCACCAGTTCAAATCTGGTTCCTGA